GAAGAAAGCAAAGTAGACTAAAAATACTTTCTTTTTTTTGAACTTACGTAATCAAAAACTCTTCCATTCTCAAATAAAAAGAGAATAGAGGAAATCATACTTTCATCCATTATCTTAATTGAATTGTATGTAATGATCAAGAAATTTAGTTTCATTCTATATATACACGTGTTAAAATCCTAATAACAATTGACTGGATTCTATCCATGTTTGGGCTGGAATTGACGAACAATCAATAAGAATATTATTCTAGATTTGAAATCGAAGTGGGGCGTGGCCAAGTGGTAAGGCAACGGGTTTTGGTCCCGCTATTCGGAGGTTCGAATCCTTCCGTCCCAGAGCACCCGCATTCTTTCTTTTTCACAAATGGAATTGAGTTCACAACACATAAAAACTCAATCTAATTGTGATCTAATGCAGGCAGGATAGGATAATGGGTTCTTTTTTTTTCTTTACATTTTAAAGGTTAGACGGACATATAACTCTTTCTATGTAAGGGGTTGAGTTACTTCTGTCGTGTGTGTATTTCTATCTAAATTTTCTAGACTCTTAATATTCTCAAAGATGCGATTAAAGTTCCTATGCGAACCGTGCTGAGGTAAAATAACAAGGAAGAACAAATATTTGATTTAGGTCTGTGTCGTTTTGTTAGAAAGTTTATGATATTGTAAAAACGGGTGCTTCTTTTCGGGGGGGTTATGACTCCCGACGGGATTGGGGGAAGTACATAGGAGTTAATCAACAACAAAAGGTGTCAATTTGAATATCTACGCGAATCTAGAATCGAATTAATTATCAAAATACATCCGTAACGTGTGTTTTTTGAAACTCCATTTTGAGGTATTTCGTATTTTGTTCGTTATAAAATCACAAATAAACACAAATAAAACAGTCTCAATTTATGTAATGGTTGAAAGTCAGGGTGATGCAGACACTCTATTCACCTTAATGGAAAATGAATTGAACCCGAAAAGAAATACGTAACGTATAAAATATAAAATGAGGATCCTATCTTATCGATCTTATCTAGATAACATAACCTTTGGTTGATCTCAGTAAGAAGGGTTGACGGTTTTTGTGAAAAAAAATCAGATTTGTTTTTCCAAGTTCTAATTTCGATATAGCTATCTATCGCTTTTATTGAAATAAATCATTCATTCTATTTCGAATTTCTATTTAGAACCCTATACTCCTATTATTCTAAAAAAAATAGATATCGAAAAATCTATTAATTCAATTCTATCCGTATATTATTTAATGTATTAATGTAATGTAAAAAATAGAATCTATTTTTTTTTATTTTAATATAGAAAAAAGTATAGATTTCTATGTACCGACTAAACCAATGACTATTCATGATTCTATAATTGAATCACTTTTATACCGGTTCAAAATTTGAGGAATGTTATGGTAAAACTTCGTTTGAAACGATGTGGTAGAAAGCAACGTGCGACTTGAAGGACATGATCTAGTGTGGATTTTTTTCTATCCACCATTTTCTATAGAAAAAGGTGCTCTTGGCTCGACACCTCCTGTTCCGTTAGACTATAACCCACGCTTTTTGGGGGGTTATAGTTAATTCATGGTGGAGCTCGAGTAGAAAGTCTTGATTCATTTCTTAAGAGCAAGAATCCAGGGTTAGTGTGAATCAATAAATTAGAACAACTTCGTAATCGTAAGTATATTATATTTTTGACAGATAAATCGAAAGGGTCCAATCCTAGTTTACAACCAAAAAGTAAATTTTGTTGGAATCGATAAAACCTTTTCGATAAAAAGTATATCGTGAGAGAATCAAACGTTTGTATGATTCTTTTTTTTGATAAACAATCACAAAAAGGGTATGTTGCTGCCATTTTGAAAGGATTAAAGATCAACGAAGTAATGTATAAACCTAACGATTCAAAGCAAAGAGATTCCGAAACAAGGAAATGCCCTTTTCATTCTCAATTGTATCAACAAATGGATTAGAATGAAGAATTCCAATAGAGGTTAAATAAGCCAGACAAAGGGGGGCTAGAGACCACTCAATAAATGAAATGTTTCTTTTGAGCTATTTTAGAGTTATTCAACTTGAGTTATGAGTGCAAATGGTTTTTTCCGGAAAGAAGAATGAGAGCAAACGCGGACTTAATTCTTAGTCTAATTCATTTTATGATGGATCTATTTGCCATTCTAATTTTCTATCTACACAACTTGAAAAAAAAAGAAGAATCACAAATCATTTTTCTTGAGCCGTACGAGGGGAAAACGTCTTATACGTTTCTAGGGGGGTATTATTCATATAATCTATCCCAATAAGCCGTCTATCGAATTGTTGCAATTGATGCTCGGTCCCGAAGGGAAGGAAGAGATCTTCGAAAAGTTGGTTTTTATGATCCGATAAAGAATCAAACTTTTTTAAACGTTCCCGCTATTCTCTATTTTCTGGAAAGGGGCGCTCAACCTACCGGAACTGTTTATGATATTTTAAAGAAGGCAGCGGTTTTTAAAGAGCTTCGCCCTAATGAAATGAAATTCACTTAATGAAATACAACAAGAAAGAGACTTGAACGAGTCGTATATGGTTTAATAGAACCCTTTCTTTATTATTCACATCTTTTTTTGTTCTATATTTATATGTCTAGAAAAAAGATCAAGTGAACAAATGAAGAAAGTTATATTGACCAAGTCACTCACGGTAGAAATTGGATCTAGCAATAGAAAATTCCAACATTCCTTTAAACTAGAAGGTTTTCCTTGGAACTATACTAAAAAAAGAATGAATTATTTGACGTATAGTTATTGATCTTTTTTCGACTTCTTTTTTTTTCTCGCCATTCCTTTCTAATCATGTACCTTATTTAGATAGTGCCAATCCAACACAAGTTCTTTTTTTATTTGTTCAATTGATTCTTTTATTATCTTAAATTTTCAATTAAATTTCTATTATTTCTTTTTTTTTTTAACAGACATATTGACAAGAGTGTAATGAACAAATATAATTCAAGTGTAAATGGGTCCAGTTTTTTTCTATTTTTTTGTCCTACATACAAAACACAGTTTTTGTTTCTTACTTTATTCAAAGATTCGTTATAAAAAAAATGAAAAGGAAAATCTATATTTTTTATTTTGATGAATGAGAATACCTAAGGAGTGGTCTATCATTTTTTTATTTTGAAATTTCTTGTATTGTCAGTTGATCTGCTTTTTATTAGATTATCATTATCAAACTTACTTTTTTTAGATTTTTTACTAATTCAATGCTTTGATTGTCTTGTCTAATTTCTTTTTTTTATCTCGATTGTATCTACATAGTATACTCTCTTTGGGTTGCTAACTCAACGGTAGAGTACTCGGCTTTTAAGTGCGGCTAGGGTCTTTTACACATTTGGATGAAGTAAGGGATTCGTCCACACCATCGGTAGAATTTGTAAGACCACGACTGATCCTGAAAGGAATGAATGGAAAAAAGAGCATGTCGTATCAATGGAGAATTTTGCAAAAATTTCGTTTTTATTAGATCGGTACAAAAACTTTGGTTGAATTTTTAGAACGAAATGAATTCAAAATTGGGTCGATTGGATACAGGGATCGAGCCTTATGGCTCTAATTAGAGGGAAAAAAGCAACGAGCTTATGTTCTTAATTGGAACGATTAACCGCCCTAATTAAATGTTAAAAATAGATTAGTGACTGATGCGGGAAAGGCTGTTCCAGGAATGGATTACAGATCCTTAGTGAATCCTAACTATTAACTAACCATTTTCCATTCGATTACAAAAGAAAATGGAGATGAATGTGTAGAAGAAACAGTATATTGATAAGGATACTTTTTTTCCAAAATCAAAAGAGCGATTGGGTTGAAAAAATAAAGGATTTCTAACCATCTTCTTATCCTATAACTATAAAGAAAGAAACCAATTAGATGGAAAAAAGATAGAGAGTCCGTTGATGAGTTTACCCGTTTCCGAGGTATCTATCTCTTTTTTTTACTATAATACCTTGTTTTGACTATATCGCACTATGTATCATTTTATAACTTCCGAAACCCTCTACCTTTCTTTTTGTTTCCGGTCTCATTTTAAATGGAGGAATTCCGAGGATATTTAGAACTAGATAGATCTTGGCAATCCTTTTTATATCCACTTATCTTTCAGGAATATATTTATGCACTTGTACATGATCAGGATTTAGATTTGAACAGGGCCCTTTTGTTATCAAATAATAAAAGGGGGTATGACACAAAATACAGTTTACTGATTGTAAAACGTTTAGTTATTCAAATGTATCAACAGAATCATTTGATTCTTTCTCTTAATGATTCTAACAAAAATGAATTTTTTGTGCCCAAGAACAATTTGTATTCTCAACGGATCTCGGAGGGATTTGCAGCTATTGCGGAAATTCCATTTTCTATGCGATTGCTCTCTTCCTTAGAAGGAAAAGAACGAAAAAAATATAAAAATTTACGATCAATTCATTCCATATTTCCTTTTTTAGAGGACAAACTTTCACATTTAAATTATGTCTTAGATATATTGATACCCCACCCCATACATTTGGAAATCTTGGTTCAAACTATTCGTTACTGGGTAAAAGATACTTCCTGTTTGCATTTATTGCGATTCTTTCTTTATGAGTATTGTAATAGTTTTATTACTCTAGAGAGATCTGTTTCACAAAATCCGAATAAAAGATTCTTTTTGTTCTTATATAATTCCTATGTGTGGGAATGCGAATCCATCTTCGTTTTTCTCCGGAACCAATCCTCTCATTTACGATCAACATCTTACGGCGCCCTTCTTGCACGAGTCTATTTCTACCGAAAGTCAGAAGATTTTATAAAAGTATTTACTAAGCATTTTCGGGTTATACTTTGGTTCTTCAAAGATCCTTTTCTGCATTATGTTAGGTATCAAGGAAAATGGATTCTGGCTTCAAGGGGTACATTTTTTCTGATGACTAAATGGAAATATTACTTTGTCAATCTCTGGCAATGTACTTTTTCTCTATGGTTGC